CTATAGAAAGTATCTTCAGCCCTTTACACAACCACTAATTCGATTTTCCGTGGGGCTATCCAATCTAATTCAGGACCCGGTAATTAAACACTACATTAGTAGTGGAAGGGAATCAATAAATCTTTCTATGAGAGCCCTTCCGCCATTCATCTGTCCTTGAATCCTAGAGGCAAGGATTTAGAGCACTTTAGCTTTCGAGAGCCAAACTTCCAGATGTTTCGAACCAAGCAAGCAAGTCTCAAGAGTCCTTTTACTTTGTTTGCTTCTGCTGGGGAAAAACTCAGCGAGTTATATCAGCAAAACGAAATAAGAGATTTCGAGTTTTTTCTTGATCAGGCGACACCCGGATTTGAACTGGGGAAAAAGGATTTGCAGTCCCCCGCCTTACCGCTCGGCCATGCCGCCAAAATGTATGATACCCTAAAAAATAGATGAAAAAAGTCTCCCTTTGTTTGCGTCGAGTGGGGGATTCCGAAACTTCTTTTTTTATTGGACTTGCATCTTGAATCCCGTTTTCTTAAATTTAACCCCTGCCCGAAAAGAAAAAAATCCTTCGTTTTTTGGATTGGATCCATCCCTTCGGTTGTATGTATAGTATCTCAAAAACGAAATATCTAAAAATTTTCCCTCTCTTTTTTATATTGATATTGAAAAATTGAAAAACCAAATGTGGTTTTTCAGTCCCAAAAGCCAAAATTTAGGACAAATTGGAACCATTAACTATTAAACGGGACTGTAAATTCATGAACGATTCTTGGATTTGAATCCAAAATTGTCTTTTCTTAATCCTAATTCTAATTATATAAGAAAATCCAAATTGATACATAACTAATCAGTATTGATTCTTTTCCATAAAAAAAAATCCTTTCCAATTTCCATTATAACAGCAAATAGAAGTATATGTAAACCCCAGAACATAAATTGTTATACAAATATCTAATTGGATATCATATCTATATATGATGACTATAGAGAATTATTAGTAAATTGTAGTGCTTCAATTTTTCATTCAATAGATGGAATAGAAAATGGAAATTTTGATATAGCATAGCACGCGCTGTCCCGAATAGAACTTAAATAAAGGAGGAAACATAGATAGCTATCTACACATGGTTAATAAATACAAACTTTATTACTATGTTACGCCCTTCAATCGTATTCTACTAAAAAAAGAAAAAAAGGTAAAATAAAAGTATCTCTCTTTTATGCGAATCATTTGTCGAACAATAGAATCCATGAAAAAGTTAAGTGCTAAAAAAATATCAACTCTATATTTTTGATGATTATAATGTCTTTATATCATCGAACAGATGAAATCCGAATCCATTTCTTTTTCTGGTACCCAATGGATTAGAGTATGTAATATCATAATAATGGTAGAAATGGAATCACTTTTTTTTTGATATTCTATCCAAAACTCCATAAGCCTAAGTGGCATTTATTAATTCCTTTCGATTTTTTATCTGTTCCAAATTCCAATTTGAATATAAAATTGTCTTTATTCCTCCGTTCATATGCATTTCATACATTCCATATACGGGGTGAGTCAAATTTCATGCGATTCAGTAAACAAAATAGAAATTCCATCATTGCTAAATCAATCCATATGATTTGATGAAGAATGGGTCAATAATGGAATTTTTTGAGAAAAGGGAAATTCAAAATGCTCGGGGATGGAAATGAGGGAATGTCTACAATACCTGGGTTTAATCAGATACAATTTGAAGGATTTTGTAGATTCATTGATCAGGGCTTAACAGAAGAACTTTATAAGTTTCCAAAAATTGAAGATACAGATCAAGAAATTGAATTTCAATTATTTGTGGAAACATATCAATTGGTAGAACCTTTGATAAAAGAAAGAGATGCTGTATATGAATCACTCACATATTCTTCTGAATTATATGTATCCGCGGGATTAATTTGGAAAACCAGTAGGGATATGCAAGAACAAACTCTTTTTATTGGAAACATTCCTTTAATGAATTCCCTGGGAACTTCTATAGTAAATGGAATATACAGAATTGTGATCAATCAAATATTGCAAAGTCCCGGTATCTATTACCGGTCAGAATTGGACCATAACGGAATTTCGGTCTATACCGGGACCATAATATCAGATTGGGGAGGAAGATTAGAATTAGAGATTGATCGAAAAGCAAGGATATGGGCTCGTGTGAGTAGGAAACAGAAAATATCTATTCTAGTTCTATCATCAGCTATGGGTTCGAATCTAAGAGAAATTCTAGAGAATGTTTGCTATCCTGAGATTTTCTTGTCTTTCCTGAATGATAAAGAGAAAAAAAAAATTGGGTCAAAAGAAAATGCCATTTTGGAGTTTTATCAACAATTTGCTTGTGTAGGCGGAGATCCGGTATTTTCTGAATCCTTATGTAAGGAATTACAAAAAAAATTCTTTCAACAAAGATGTGAATTAGGAAGGATTGGTCGACGAAATATGAATCGGAGACTAAATCTTGATATACCTCAGAACAATACA